AAAAACTCCTTATTAGATTAGAAAGAAAGATAGAAAGAACATAAGGGTGGGAGAAGAAGAATAATAAAATTTGTAAAAGAAGATTACCCTATTTATATTCGTGTAGAAAGATGAATAGGTACACTTAATTTAGTTCTACATTTTTGCACTTATTATCTATCCTTTTTTTTCTTAAAATTTAATATTTTAATATTATTTTGAATATTATTTTTATATTTTAAATTTCTATTTTAATATAAATATATTATTTAGAAATTATATATTTATATATACTTAATTGTTTATATATACTTAGTAGTATAATATTATATAAAATACAATAGTAAATATTACCCAATATTACTTATAATAGATATACTTATCATATCATAAGATATCTTTCTAATAGATACAAATATATATATACAAATATTAAATCGAGGCACCCATTCTATGACAGATCTCAACTTACCCTCTATTTTTGTGCCTTTAGTGGGCCTAGTATTTCCGGCAATTGCAATGGCTTCTTTATCTCTTCATGTCCAAAAAAATAAGATTGTCTAGATCCAATGGGACCAAATCTTATCAACTTATTTCAACACTGTATCATAATACAGATATTTTTTTAGTGCAATATGGTATGATATGCGGCTCTTTCCACACACAAATGAAAGAACTGTTATGTATGCGGATACATGATATCTGCATAAATGCATGTATATATATATATGCAGGGTATAGCTGGTTAAAAATGGATCAGTAAATATTTTTAATAGAAAGTCAATGTATCTAACCAATTACTCCACATCAGAATAGTGCTAGTTGATGAAAGCTACTTCGGGATCAAGAAAGGTAAAGTCAAATTTGGGTTATTCTCTCAATTCCAATCGAATGCAACTGGATCTAGTATAGTATGAATTGGCGATCAGAACATATATGGATAGAACTTATAAGGGGGTCTCGAAAAACAAGTAATTTTTGCTGGGCCTGTATCCTTTTTTTAGGTTCACTAGGATTCTTAGCGGTTGGAACTTCCAGTTATCTTGGTAGGAATCTGATATCCATATTTCCATCTCAGCAAATTATTTTTTTTCCACAAGGAATCGTGATGTCTTTTTACGGGATCGCAGGTCTATTCGTTAGCTCCTATTTGTGGTGCACAATTTTGTGGAATGTAGGTAGTGGTTATGACCGATTCGATAGAAAAGAAGGAGTTGTGTGCATTTTTCGTTGGGGATTTCCTGGAATAAATCGTCGCATCTTCCTTCGCTTCCTTATGAGAGATATCCAATCAATCAGAATTGAGGTTAAAGAGGGTCTTTATACTCGTCGTGTCCTTTATATGGAAATCAGAGGTCAAGGGGCCATTCCCTTGACTCGTACTGATGAGAATTTTACTCCACGAGAAATTGAACAAAAAGCTGCCGAATTGGCCTATTTCTTGGGCGTACCAATTGAAGTATTTTGAAATGAATTGAACACAATAAAGAATAAATGTTTTCTCGGCATGGGGGAAGGAACTTGCTAATTCCTTTTTTAATACAATTGAAGTCTTTTTTTTTTGGAATGTTCATTCGAACAAAACATGTTAGATTATTCTATTTCCTCCTTCCTTTGTCGTGGCGACTCCCATAGAATAAAACAAAAAAGCAGGAGGGCGTATATGGAATAACTATAATAAACTATACTATAATAAAGAAGAAAATTAAGAAAAGAAGAAATTTTTGTATACCATTTGTATACCAAAAGTATTTCGTATGCGTATGGATCCCAACTCAATTCTTTTCTACTAGAAAATTTCTACTAGAAAAAAGGCTAATCTAAGGCTAATATAATAAGTAGGGATTCATCAAATATATCCGAACATTTATTTCGTAATACGGAATTCATCTCATCTTTTTAGGCCCAAAATTTTGATGATACCTTTTTTTCCTTGGTTGTGGCTAGACGGTGAAACATTTCGAAATAATTAACTGAGGGGGGTTTTCGTTTCTAAATCCGATTCGTTATTTTAAGTGGGTTTTCGAGTATTCATAGAAAGGAACAAATGAAGATGAAATTGCTTCGAATTTGCCCAATTGAGATATCTAGGAATAATATTGATTTTGCATTTTTATCCGAAAAGGGCGAACCCTTATCCCATTTCTATATTCCTTCTAGATCCAAGAACTAAACTCAATTTTGACACAAAAATTGGAATGAATAGACCCATAGGTTCAATACCTTGTTATAGAACTCGTGCTTCAGAGAAATATCATATAGAGTCAACGAATGAAGCAGGTTCATTAACGATTCAATTCACAGATAAAAAATGAAAAAAAAGAAAGCATTGCCTTCTTTCCCATATCTTGTATCTATAGTATTTTTGCCCTGGTGGGTCTCTCTCTCATTTAATAAATGTCTGGAACTTTGGGTTACAAATTGGTGGAATACCGGGCAATCCAAAACTCTCTTGAATATCATTCAAGAGAAAAACGTTCTAGAAAGATTCATAGAATTAGAAGAACTCTTTCTGTTGGACGAAATGATAAAGGAGTACCCGGAGACACATATACAAAAACTTCATATAGGAATACACAAGGAAACGATACAATTGGTCAAAACACACAATGAATATCATCTCCATATCATTTTGCATTTCTCAACAAATATAATCTCTTTCGCTATTCTAAGTGGTTATTTTATTTTGGGTAATGAGGAACTTGTCATTCTTAATTCTTGGGTTCAGGAATTCCTCTATAACTTAAGTGACACAATAAAAGCTTTTTCGATTCTTTTAGTTACTGATTTATGGATTGGATTTCACTCGACTCATGGTTGGGAACTAATAATTGGTTCGTTCTACAACGATTTTGGATTGGCTCATAACGATCAAATTATATCTGGTCTTGTTTCCACTTTTCCAGTTATTCTAGATACAATTGTGAAATATTGGATTTTCCATTATTTAAATCGTGTATCTCCTTCGCTTGTAGTCATTTATCATTCAATGAATGAATGAAGAACTCATTTGATCTCCTGATATCAATCAAATAAATCAGAATCTTTCTTCCTTTATAAAGAAACCATTTTGAATCTTACTTAATTCTTTATATTTTATTTCTACCAGTTCAAGGTATTCGTCCTATATTACAGTACAACTATTCCAGTACAATGACAGACTCGTGCATAGGGAACTTTACTAGTTCCCTATCTAATTTATTGTAGAAATTCCGAGATCCATGATTGAACATGCAAAATAGAAATACTTTTTCTTGGGTAAAGGAACAGATGACTCGATCCATTTCTGTATCGATCATGATATATGTAATAACTCGAGCATCCATTTCAAATGCATATCCCATTTTTGCGCAGCAGGGTTATGAAAACCCACGAGAAGCAACTGGACGAATTGTATGTGCTAATTGCCATTTAGCTAATAAGCCCGTGGATATTGAAGTTCCGCAAGCTGTGCTTCCTGATACTGTATTTGAAGCAGTTGTTCAAATTCCTTATGATATGCAACTGAAACAAGTTCTTGCTAATGGTAAAAAAGGGGGTTTGAATGTGGGTGCTGTTCTTATTTTACCCGAGGGATTCGAATTAGCCCCCCCCGATCGTATTTCTCCTGAGTTGAAAGAAAAGATAGGAAATCTGTCTTTTCAGAGTTATCGTCCCAATAAAAAAAATATTCTTGTGATAGGTCCTGTTCCGGGTCAGAAATATAGTGAAATCGTCTTTCCCATTCTTTCCCCCGACCCTGCTACGAAGAAAGACGTTCACTTCTTAAAATATCCCATATATGTGGGTGGGAACAGAGGAAGGGGTCAGATTTATCCTGATGGTAGCAAGAGTAACAATACAGTCTATAATGCTACATCAGCAGGTATAGTAAGCAAAATAGTACGTAAAGAAAAGGGAGGATATGAAATAACCATAGTTGATGCATCGGATGGACGTCAAGTGGTTGATATTATACCTCCAGGGCCAGAACTTCTTGTTTCAGAGGGTGAATCCATCAAGCTTGATCAACCATTAACAAGCAATCCCAATGTAGGAGGGTTTGGTCAGGGAGATGCAGAAATAGTGCTTCAAGATCCATTACGCGTCCAAGGCCTTTTGTTCTTCTTCGCATCTGTTATTTTGGCACAAGTTTTTTTGGTTCTTAAAAAGAAACAGTTTGAAAAAGTGCAATTGTACGAAATGAATTTTTAGGTCCAGAGATTCCTTAACATTTAGTAAAAAGTGCCGATTTTTTGTCCATCGATACAATTATGTATGATCAAAAAATTCTGTAAATCCTTTTGCTTGCTTTGTTTATACTCTTTTTGTTTTGCAGGACGCCTGGAATTCATTACTTGTATTCCATTTTAGTAATAAACAATAGGCATACAAACAAATACAAAAGAAGAGAATACAAGGCAAGGATGGTAAAAATGAAAGGAACAAATACTTTTAGGAAGGATTACTAGTCTTCCTAATCTTCTATTCGACGCAAGACGACACAAGAAAACGGGTGAAAATTCCTTTTTCTTGTGTCGTCTTGTATCAAAATAATAATTATTTTTTTTTACTGTTCATCAAAGATTACTATTCCTTTCCTTCTTTTCCGGGTCTATCGGAACTCCTTTGTTTAGATTCATAAGAAGTAGTGGACAAACAAAGGAAAAAAAGGATTATGGGTGAATAAGTTATTGAGCAAATAGAATTTATTCACTTATTCAATATCTTCACTTATTCAATATAAGTTTCAATATAAGTTAAACTTCTAACTTAGAGAAATTATTCAAACAAAAAAGACTGTTCCGGTTGAAGGGCGGATTTTCTTTTTACGAATATCCAAATCTTTATTTATTATATGATCAGATATATGATCAGAGTTTTTATTTTATTTTTAGAGTAGTTTTGATTAAGGTTCTATTAGTTTAGTCTAGAAATGATTTGCAGGATGTCTCATCCCTAGAAATCAATATAATTTTTATATTGGATTATAGATATAATCGATTGATTCGTTCTTTCTTCTTGCTTCCAGTTAATATTTT